CACCCGATATGTTTGGTCTTTGTGAGAACCATGCGAATCCCCGCATTACTCGATTCACATGGTTCTCACTGGTTCATAGAAAGTTTTTTTATATACAAACAACGTATTCTATTTATATTTTTAAATTCGCAAGAATCTTTCTTGAATTCAATTAGATGTTAACGTAAATGAACCATAACTATGTAGCCCTATTCCTAATAGATTGACCCCAAAATAGCATATCCAAATTATAAGAAAGCCCATAGACGCCACAATTGCGGAATTTTCAACCTGTAAATTTATATTGGTTCTAGTATGTAAATAAACCGCAAATACGATCCAAGTAATAAATGCCCAAGTTTCCTTTGGGTCCCAATTCCAATAGGACCCCCATGCTTCATTAGCCCATACTGCTCCTGAAAGAATACCCATAGTTAAAAAGAGAAAACCTAGACTAATCACACGATAACTCCAATAATCCAACTGTTGAATCAATTGGGACCTGTAATAATTGTTAGCAGAAAAAAAATAAGTATTTCCTAAAATATTGTTTCTTTCATTTATGTATTGTATTTCACCAAAGGAAAATTCCTCGTTTAATTTTAATAAAAAGGGATTCCTCTTACAAAAAAGATTTATGTTTTTTCGAAATGTAAGGACCAGAAGTGCTACTGATAATAATGATCCACATAAAAGAGCTGCATAGCCCAATATCATCATACTTACGTGCATTATTAACCACTCGGATTGGAGGGCGGGTACTAATATTGCAGATTGATGTATTTCAGTTAAAAGACTCGAAGTAGCAAAACCTTGGGTAAAAATAACACTTGACCCAGTTATTGTGCTTAAATGACTTTTATTTTTTTTTAAATATGGAACTATATGAATAACTGATAAACTCCAGGAGAGAAAGATTAATGATTCATATAAATTACTTAGTGGGAAATGCCCCGAATAAATCCAACGAGTGACTAATAATACGGTTATACATAAAAAAGTAGCTATCATTCCCTTTTCTGACGAATCATTTAGTTTTATGATTTCATCAATTAATAAAGTTACCAAATGAATTGTAATTACAATGGAAACGATCGAAAAGGAAATATGAGTTAATATATGCTCTAAAGTTGAAAATATCATAAAATAATAATAATTTTAAAAAGGAGGAATCCTGAAATATAAATAAGGAATTGAATTCATTCTATAATTTATATAATCTATTGTATCTCTTTTCGAAGAAGGTCTGCCGCTACTCGGACTCGAACCGAGATGCTCTAGCACTGCTTCCTAAGAGCAGCGTGTCTACCGATTTCACCATAGCGGCTTGTTCGAATTCATAATAGCCTATTCATAGTCAATCGTCGAGATTTAAGGAGTCAACTTAATGAAATCTTTTTAGTAAAGATTAAATTCGAAGGTTCATTATTCTGGGGTATGGGTTTTATTTACCTTAGTGCTTTGGTGTAGTTTATGCTCTTCTATAATTCAATAGAATCGAACTCTTGAAACTAGAAGGTTCAATCCTCTAGTTATTGATAGAACTATAAAGATTTCTTTTTTTTTTTTTAAGAAGATTTATATATATATATTTCCTAAAAGTGAAAAATGTATTTTAGAACACAAAAAAAGACCCCCTTTTTTACTCAAAACTGACACATTATTTGGAAAAAAGAATTCCAGGCTTTTGTCGATTGGGTTGAAAGTATGGGAAATTCATATATTCTAATAGATTAAGATAAATAAATAAAAATAATAAGTCAGAAAGTTACACAAAAAGTTTTCAAAATAAATGAATTTTTTTTTAACATTTAAATTTACTATATATAGAATATATAGAATATAAAAACTTCGATTATTGTAATTGTGACAAATAAGTTGATGGGGAAAAAGACTCCCCACCCCAAAACAAGAAAATATACTAAAAAGGCTCAAGCTTTGTATCTTGTCTTTATTATTCTTTTTTCAAAAGCTTTTTATAATTTATTAACTCCTAAACCGAAGAATTCTTATTATAAATTAAACATCTTATTATAATTATACATATCCTAAAGCGAAGCTAGTTCTAGTTCATATTGATTAGCCACAAACAAGAGGTGTTTGTTAATAGGAAATTAACAATGAAATGGGCCTATTTTTCGATTAAAATTATTACAATGTTTTATTTTATGACTTATTTTTTTGTCGCACAAAAAAACTTTTTGAGTTTCCGGTAGAAAGAGATTTCCCTAATGACAACGCTTTTAAGGCTGCCCAATATCCCTTCCCTTTCCAAATATTTTTACGAATACGCTTTTTTGATATAGAAGTACGTTTTTTTGGAACTGCCATTTAAAAATTAAGAGGTTACTCATTGTTATAGTTGGATGTGAAAGACATCTATTGGTCAAAACGAATCTATTAATTATCTAGTGATTCTCTATATAATACAAAATTATACTATAAAAATAGAATTTAATTTTTTTCAACAAAAAGTATATATACATAGAATATTCGTAAGAAAGACTCGTTTTATTGATTCGTATCTTTATTTGTTGTTCTTTATTATTCACATCGAGATCTATAGAATCCGCTGTTGTACTATATAAATTTAATTTGGTGAGACAAATAATCTAAAAAGACCTTCCTTTTTGAGCTCTGTCCATTTTTTTATACATTTCATTCATTTATTTTTATATTTCATTTATACAGAATAAAATACACCGAATTCATTTATACATACACCGAAGGATTTAAGAACCCTTTAAGAACCCATTGCCTAATGAAAACTTTAAATTTTTTATATTAATTGGTCAAACTTGAGTAAAGAATATTTTAAAATTCGAATCAAACTAGTAATTTAAAGTAATTAATCTGTTAAAAGATACACGGTTTGTTAAAAGAAATCTTAGTTCTTTTTTTTATTAATTTTATTTTACCTCCCTTTTTTTTAGATAAAAATAAATATAAAAAATTTTTATCTAAAATATATTATAGCGTTTCCTATAAATGTTTTTTATTGAAACGAAAAATAATTAATCAATTTCATAATGATACTAGTTAATGATTTGGAACAAACTGACTAAAAAGCGAGATTAGTACAAAATTTTTACCTTAGTTAATCCTATGATTCATATCGATTCATATAATAATAAATTACTCTTTTTAGTGTAATTTTTTATCCTTACTTTATGAATATAAAGTCATCTAATTATAATATAATTAAATTTTGTATTTTTGTTATCGTTATTTTAAGAAAAATCTTAGTTAATAACTAAATTCGTTTTTTATGAGCAAGTTGGTCATATCATTTGCCCAATTGTAACTTCTTTATTTTAATATTTAAAGTATTTTGGAAAGACCCATAATAATATATAAAATTCGAAAAATAACTTTAAGTTAGTGCATCTCTTGATTTTTTTATTGACCCCCTTTTGTTTTTATTGTTTTGAAATGGAAAGGGGGTAGGATCCGGTAAATCGGAAACAATCAATTAAGAATAAAAAACTTTTTTATGGAACAGACATATCAATATGCGTGGATAATACCTTTCCTTCCACTTCCAGTTCCTATGTTAATAGGGGTGGGACTTCTTCTTTTTCCGTCGGCAACAAAGAGTCTTCGCCGTATGTGGGCTTTTCAAAGTGTTTTTTTGTTAAGTATAGTCATGACTTTTTCGATCAATCTGTCTATTCAGCAAATAAATGGCAGTTCTATATATCAATATGTATGGTCTTGGATCATCAATAATGATTTTTCTTTAGAGTTCGGTTACTTGATCGACCCACTTACTTCTATTATGTCAATATTAATCACTACTATTGGAATTATGGTTCTTATTTATAGTGATAATTATATGTCTTATGATCAAGGATATTTGAGATTTTTCGCTTATATGAGTTTTTTCAGTACTTCTATGTTAGGATTAGTTACTAGTTCTAATTTGATACAAATTTATATTTTTTGGGAATTGGTAGGAATGTGTTCATATCTATTAATAGGGTTTTGGTTCACACGGCCTGTTGCTGCAAATGCTTGCCAAAAAGCATTTGTAACTAATCGTGTTGGAGATTTTGGTTTATTATTAGGAATTTTAGGTTTTTATTGGATAACAGGTAGTTTCGAATTTCGAGATTTATTCAAAATATTCAATAACTTGATTTCTAATAATAATAATGAAGTCAATTTTTTATTTGTTACTTTATGTGCCGTTCTATTATTTGCCGGTGCGGTTGCTAAATCTGCACAATTTCCCCTTCATGTATGGTTACCGGATGCCATGGAGGGGCCTACTCCTATTTCGGCTCTTATACATGCGGCTACTATGGTAGCCGCGGGCATTTTTCTTGTAGCTCGGCTTATTCCTCTTTTCATAGTCATCCCTCACATAATGAATTTAATCTCTTTGGTAGGATTAATAACAATATTATTCGGAGCTACTTTCGCCCTTGCTCAAAAAGACATTAAGAGAGGTTTAGCCTATTCCACAATGTCTCAATTGGGTTATATGATGTTAGCTCTAGGTATGGGGTCTTATCGAAGTGCTTTATTTCATTTGATTACTCATGCTTATTCGAAAGCATTATTGTTTTTAGGATCTGGATCAGTTATTCATTCAATGGAAACTCTTGTTGGATATTCTCCAAATAAAAGTCAGAATTTGGTTTTTATGGGGGGTTTAACAAAGCATGTTCCAATTACCAAAACCGCTTTTTTATTAGGTACACTTTCTCTTTGTGGTATTCCGCCTCTTGCTTGTTTTTGGTCCAAAGACGAAATTCTTAATGATACTTGGTTGTATTCACCAATTTTTGCAATAATTGCTTGGTTTACAGCGGGATTAACCGCATTTTATATGTTTCGAATCTATTTACTTACTTTTGAAGGACATTTAAACGTTAATTTTCAAAATTACAGTGGTAAAAAGAATACTCCCTTCTATTCAATATCTCTATGGGGTAAAGAAGATTCAAAAATTATTAACAAAAATTTTCGTTTATTAACGTTATTAACAATGAAAAATCATGAGATTGTTTCTTTTT